CGCGAAGCTTATCCAGGAGACGTTTTTTATTTGCATTCCCGCCTTTTGGAAAGAGCCGCTAAACTAAGTTCTCGTTTAGGAGAAGGAAGTATGACTGCTTTACCAATAGTTGAGACTCAATCTGGGGACGTTTCGGCTTATATTCCCACTAATGTCATTTCCATTACAGATGGGCAAATCTTCTTATCCGCGGATTTATTCAATGCTGGAATCCGTCCAGCTATTAATGTGGGTATTTCCGTCTCCAGAGTAGGATCCGCAGCTCAAATTAAAGCCATGAAACAAGTAGCCGGCAAATTAAAATTAGAATTGGCTCAATTTGCAGAGTTAGAAGCCTTTGCGCAATTCGCTTCCGATCTAGATAAAGCTACTCAGAATCAATTGGCAAGAGGTCAACGATTACGGGAGTTGCTCAAACAATCCCAATCATCCCCTCTTGCGGTGGATGAACAGATAGTTACTATTTATACCGGAACGAATGGATATCTTGATCAATTAGAAATTGGACAGGTAAAGAAATTTATTGTTCAGTTACGTACCCATTTAAGAACAAATAAGCCTCAGTTACAAGAAATCATATCTTCTACCAAGGTATTCACCGAGCAAGCGGAAGCCCTTTTGAAAGAGGCTATTCAGGAGCAGATGGAACTATTTCTACTTCAGGAACAAACATAAAGAAATTGGTTATTTCATTTGGTAGAGTCTCTTAGTACGACATAAATTGTTGAGAAAAGAAATGGCTCTGATTCGAATCATTCCAAATATGTTTCTTGGAATAGCAATCCAAACAAAATAGATGTAAATAAATTGCGTCCAATAGGATTTGAACCTATACCAAAGGTTTAGAAGACCTCTGTCCTATCCATTAGACAATGGACGCTTCTCGTCCCGATTCTCTTCTTTCTGATTCCTCCTTTCCATTCCCTGTTTGGATAAAAACAGAAACAATCAGATTGTATGCGTCTTAGGGAATAAAGACGCATATTCAAATCAATGATGGATGTATTATGATTCATATCGAGCGGGTAGCGGGAATCGAACCCGCATCGTTAGCTTGGAAGGCTAGGGGTTATAGTCGACGTCGATTCATCACTATTAACGTCTCTAATTCAAAACCGAACATGAAACTTTGGTTTCATTCGGCTCCTTTATGGAATAAAGGATAGATTCCCCGATTTAGGGCGTAAAGTAACCTAAACGAAAAAATTGACGATGTATGATATTAGTATGGAAATGGAAAGGTATGGAAATAAAAGAAGGAAGTCATAGCAAATCGGAATAAGAAAAATTCGATCCATAACACCTATGTCAGCTTTTCTGTCTGAATGTATCCAAAGCTACTCGCTTTCTAGATGATCCCTCTAGAGGAGGGGTATTATAAAAACCCTTCTAGTTACTTCGTTCCCTATTTCTACTGACATGAATCCTTAGGAAAAGAATCTGATTTCTACCGAGCTGAAACAATATATGCCGATGGCCCCGGTAAACCGAAGTCACCGTTTAATAGCTATTTGGCTTCAATCTCCCCTTTACAAAAATCGAAGATCTAGTTACGATTAGAAATACACTTTTGTATCTTCATCCATGGATCTTTTACTCATACTTATCTAATTCTAATTGGAAAACTCAAAAAATTATGCTTCGCAATTCCATAATCCCAGTTTTTGGATGCAAATCGCGAAAATTATATTCTTCCCCAATTGTGGCATTGATAGGAAAGGGTTAAACCCTTATAAGAAATAAAGTTTTTGATCGGAATATGAATGTATCAAACCGAAAGAACCCTTAACTATTTCAGTTGGTAATAGAACGAATCACACTTTTACCACTAAACTATACCCGCTACATTGTGATTATTGTATAGGAATGGCCCATTTGTCGAACAAGGAGATGAGGCGCGATCAAGATATTGTGAATATTAGAGTGCTGACATGCCCTGTCTCCGGGGATACTTGATGAAATAGGGCAAGAGGATAAATAAAAAACCTTTTTGTTTTGCTGTAGAAGTCGTTACTCAGAGGTCCGATAGAATCGGCGAGGTTGGAACAGAAAAATAAGTTTTGTGCAATAATATATATAGTTAAGTTATAGTTCCATTTTTTTTTTGCTCAAGTCAAGCGTTTATTTAAACAAAACAAAGCTTGTCTCTTGAGTACTTGAGGGAACATACATACGCTTTTCCCATTCCAATAAAAAAAAGCAACGATGAATCAAAGGAAAAATAAGGAAATAACAATATAAAATATAATAAATTTCCTTCATATCATAGAAATCGAAATAGCTCTTGTTGCTGCTTCAACTCAATAACATATTGAGTTTTCCAATTTCTCATTTTAGGTTAGGTTGAAAAGGGGGGGAATGGCCTGGCCAGTGCCTAGCCAGGCCGGGAGAACAAAAGAAGAACCTTTCGAACGAAATAAAATCAAAGAGGGATCTTTTTTTCCTTTTTTCCTTTAGAGATACCTGTTTTGAATGGTTGTATAAATAGGATTTCTTATACAATTCATATATATCTCTAGAATAAAGAAAAAGAAATATTAATCTTTACTTCACACGTCGTGTCACATATGAATTATTCATTTTTTTTTCAATTTGGAGAGATGGCTGAGTGGACTAAAGCGGCAGATTGCTAATCTGTTGTACGAGCTATTCGTACCGAGGGTTCGAATCCCTCTCTCTCCGTTTCCTACGCTCACTTGATATTTATCTTTCTCATTCTATAAACCCCGAGTCCCTTTGGTTTGGTTGGATTGATGATTTCATTTAAATAAATGAAATGTATGGAATAGATAAAATTGGAAGTTAAGAAGATGGATTTAGAAACCAAACCAAAAAAGGAAAGAAAAAATCTATTATTCTTTATTCTTCGCGTCCAGGATTACGTCCTGGGTCATTAGACAGGAATCCGAAGATGAAGAGCGAAACAAAGAATATCACCACCGTATAAACGAACAGTTTGAGAGTAAGCATTACAAATCTCCAAGACCTGTTGGGGGAGAAAAAGGGAATAGATTCTCAACCTTTGTACCATCTCATTTTTTGACACCAAGAAACGAAGTGGTTTTTAGAAAAGAAAGGAATTAACAGGAATTCAATTCATTTGTATTGTAATAAAATAAGGTTCTGATTCCTTCGTTACCAAAATAATCTCGTCATACCTACAATGCGATTTGTTGATATTGCATTGCGGGGGCTCAGAATACCGTATGCGCTCCATGGATGGAGGGTCAGAATGAGGAAATGAGGTGATCCGGATTCACGGAGTCTATTGAAGAATGTTCAATGTTTGAATCGAGGGTTCTTGTCTTAATGCACTACTTATCTCATCTTTCTTGGTAAAATTGGTAAAATATTTTTTTTTTTTTGAATAAGTCGTGAATCTTTCTAGAACAATATCAAGGATCTCATCGAAAACTTACAGCAGCTTGCCACACAAAGGCTAAGAGAAAAAAGAGCACAGGTATGACCGGCATAAAATCCACGATTGGGTTCAAAAAAGCATAAGCCTCGGGCAATTTTGCGAAGAAAAAACCACTCGGCTGAAGGGCAGAATTAAGACAGATACAGATTAAACTAAAGATATTAGGCATAACAAATATTTTGTTCTTAGAATAATATCATTTTTATTGAGTTATTTCTTGAAGGGAAAAAATCAAGAAAGAGGGTAGGTAAAAAAGTCCTTCTTTCTTTGAATTCCCCCAATCAAAGATCCTTCAATTGTCAAATTGAATTATACGGAATCATACTTTCATACAATATCTTAATTATCTTAATTTAATTATATGTAATGATCAATGAATTTAGTTTTATTCCGGATCTACACGTGTCGAATCTCAGCAACAACTTCTTTCTTCCATAGATACTGGGCTGGAATTGACGAACACCCGATACCAATATTAATGTATATTCGTGTTTGAATAGAAACATAAATGGGGCGTGGCCAAGCGGTAAGGCAACGGGTTTTGGTCCTGTTACTCGGAGGTTCGAATCCTTCCGTCCCAGATTAATTCCATCTTAACTTAACAAATAATATTTGTTCTCTTTAATCATCTAAATTTCTATTTAGGAGGTTCATGTTGGATACGATGTAATCGTAATCTATTCTTTATTTCTAGTTTTTTTCTTTCTAGTTTTGTTTTTAATGTTAATGATTCTTTTCTGAATTAGACTTTACCTTTCTATTCTGTATTCTGTTTCCTACACACGGAATTCACTTTCAATGACTGACACACGTATGAAAAATCCATGATTTTGGTATAGGCGTGTGGGGAGCATAGACATAGATCCATTGAAAAGATATTTTTTTTATTTAATTCAAAATTGGATTATTCAGTCTATGTCCGTACCGTTCATATTGGAGTTGGTTAGTCAAAAGAAACTTTATGCTTGAATCCAGAAAATTCTGATTCCTGCATGATCCATTCTGAGTCGAAATGTGAAAGAAACCTCTTCTATCTTCTAACTTTTAATTAATGGTAAAGCAGATATGGTAATCGTATCTCATTTAATAATTATCCCAATTTAGAATTCATTTTATTTGGATTCTAATGAGGGTTCGAGTTCGTGGTACTAATTCCATCAACGGGATTCGAGTTCCTAAGACTGGACTCAAATGAAAAAATGGGAATAAAAAACGGATCTGGACCTGTTTTGTTTTGCACTTATACGTGTCTGGTACTGGTATAGCACGCAGCTTATACAGCTTATAAGAAAAGAAGATAAGAAAATAAGATTCTTTTGTTGGTTGACCGGGTATGCATGATTCATAATCCAGATGAAATGTTTTTTAGATATGTGATGTGCTGATCAACAATCCACAATGGAAGGTATCAATTGAAATATCTGTGGCTATTCCCGATTTCATCAACAAACAATCAAGTTCAATAGGAATAGATGCATTGTATTGTACCCAATTTGCATCTGGTTCTAATGAACTGATGAATAATGGAATTGTAAATCCATTGGTAGGCAGAATCGTGGATTTCATTTACTTGACTTTATCGAACGACTCTGGAAGCAAAAAAGCAGAATATGCCGAAAAGAAGCATGCCACCCTTTTGTATTGTTATTGTTCTATTTCAGTAAGAACAAACAACAAACAGTCTTTGGTTTCGGTCAGAAATTTCTGTGATGCCTTAAAATACCCGCGGTAACAGCTGTATATATAACATAACCCGATGGATACCGAAAGATCTTGCTGCTTTGATTCTGATATTCTCAATCAGATTCAAGAATGAATCGAGGACGTTCACTTTATCTTATTTACTTTACTGTGTCTTTTTTTATTCATTTTTTGACTTTTACTATATTTCTTATTATGTTTGATGCTCATGAACAAAGAAATGAAATTAGTTTTAGATTTTGTTTCTCGTCCCATTTATCTGGTTTAGACAGTTGATGATTTAAGGAAAAGCAAAATTAAATTTCATGTTATTATGATGATCAAAATGATCAAATTGACGTCTAGGAGATATCTGTAATTACAGTTATTCGTTGTGATTGCACAGACTTGCTGATTGATTCAGAGATCAAATTGAGTCTTTACGGAAGAACTGCTTTCCACCAATAGCAATGATGGCAAAGTACGAGATTTTTTTATGTGAAACCATTTTTCATGAATCCTTGATACTCGATGAAGTCTGAGATTAGTTAATTTATCATTTAACATCAAACCACTTTGGCCCTTTCTGGTTCATTGGAATGTCTTAATCAGTTACTAACTCATTCTTTTCCGGTATTGGAAATCCAATTAAAGATCTTTAGTTTAGCTTAGTCGTTCGAGCAAGAATTGGCTCATTTCACTCATGACTGATTGTCACAAATGATCAGGTTGTTAACTAACTTCTTGTTTATTCGTCTTTCTTATAAATGGTGAAATAAATGATTCATACGCTAGAATCAGGGGGCAAACTGGATACTTGTTAGATATACATATGCGTCCATGGAGAATATTAAAAAATAGAATAAAAGATCAATCAATGACTATTCATGATTTAATTCCATATTGAATCAATCCCGTACCGATTCCGAATTATAGGAATTTTTGTTATGGTAAAACTTCGTTTGAAACGATGTGGTAGAAGGCAACGTGCGACTTGAATGACATGATCGGCTGTGGATTTTTACATCCATCATCTTCAATGAGGATGCTCTTGGCTCGACATATTTTGTTCTGTTTCACCATTACTCCACGATGTTGGGTTGTAATGTAAATAAAATAGTACATGATGGAGCTCGAGAATAAATGATTATCAGAGGCAGGATCTAGGGTTAGTGCCAATTAATAATTTGGAACGACTTCGTAAGTATATCTTCGATATAGAAAAGGTCAAATTGGACCGACTTTTCAATAAAAAAAAAGTTTGCTGTAATTGGTGAGACTATTTCGATGATAAAGAAGTGTATCACAGGGGAATTAATGGAATTGAATCGTTCGTATGATTCTTCGACGTAAAGAAATAGCCAAAAGGTATGTTGCTGCCGTTCCGGAAGATTAAAGATCACCGAAGTAATGTCTAAACCTAATGATTCAAGGATAAGTGATTCCAAAACAAGAAAACACCATTTTCAATGATTGTCTCAATCAAGTGGATTGGATCATAATAAGTAAGAAATGGAAATATATTCCAGACGAGACAAAAAAGGGGTTATAGACCGCTCAATAAATATTTATTTAAGGATTTTTTAAGGATTTCTTTTTTAGTCCTTTGAGAATTACCCAACTTGAGTTATGAGGACGGATGATATTTTTATTTTTATTTTATAGGAAGGAAGAAGGAAAAAAGACGACTTCAATCATAATTTAATTGATGATTTCAAGGATCCGTTTGCTATAGATTGATATCCATAAATTTTAATCATTCTTTCTCGAGCCGTATGAGGAGAAAACTTCCTATACGTTTCCAGGGGGGGGGGGGGTATTGCCCATCGATCTATCCCAATGAGCCACCTATCGAATCATTGCAATTGATGTCAGATCCCGAAGAGAGGGAAGAGATCTTCGGAAAGTAGGCTTTTACGACCCGATAAAGAATCAAACTTATTTAAATGTTCCTGCTATTCTATATTTCCTTGAAAAAGGAGCTCAACCCACGGGAACTGTTCATGATATTTCAAAAAAGGCAGAGGTATTTAAGGAACTTCGAGTTAATCAAACAAAATGAAATTAATGAAATCAAAAGATGGACCGGTATAGTAGCTAGTTCTAGTTTTGTTTAATTGTTTCTTCGCCACTCTTTTGCTATATTCATACCTATTCGCTATTGTTCCTATATGGTTTGAGATAATGTAAGCACAAAGAATGACAAAGAATTTCTTTGTCTTTTGATATTTATATCAATATGAGAGGGATAGAAAAAGGATAATATTATATGTCATAACTGAAATCCATGAAATTATGGGATTACCATTAATCTGATGGTTTTCCTTGGGACTCCCTCACCTCAAGAAACAAGAGGTCAATCTTGGGGCCTATAGTGATAGTGAATAAATACAATATTCTTTTTTACCTACTTCTTCTTTACTTCACTTCATTTTCATTTCTTGTAGTGCCAATCTAACACAAGGCCTTATCTTAATCTAACACAAGGCCTTATCTTATTTATATTTAGTTTATTTTATATTTAGTTTTTTAGTTTATTTATTCTATTTTGTTTGATTTGATTTCCCAATATTTCGTTTGTATTGACAATGGTCTCTCGAACGAATAGAATACAATAGAATTCGATCGTAGATAAATCGATCTATTCTTGCGGTTTCATAGGTTTGGTTTTTTACTTCATTCAAAGGATTGGTTTGAGGGATCGTCTGTGACACAGGAAGTCTTTTTTTTATTTACTAAAGCTATACTTATCTGTGAATCTGCTCTTCTTTATTGTATAGATTTTTTAGAATCATAGTTTCTTCTAAACTTGCTATTATTCTTATGCTTATGTTAGTTCAATGTTTTGACTTGACTGGTTCCGGTAATCAAATCTCTTTCTTTTTATTCCGATCGTAATTAGATCCTTATCTGGGTTGCTAACTCAACGGTAGAGTACTCGGCTTTTAAGTGCGGCTATGATCTTTTACACATTTGGATGAAGCGGATTCGTCCATACCATCGGTAGAGTTTGTAAGACCACGACTGATCCTGAAAGGGAATGAATGGAAAAAACAGCATGTCGTATCAATGGATAACTCTGAGAATACTTCATTCTTATCTGGTCATATCAGATCGGTAAAAAATGTCCTTTTGATTCTTAGCTAGAACGGTTCAAAATTCATTCACAGTTGGGTCAAGTGAATAAATGGATAGAGCTATATGGCTCCAATTATAAGGAAAAACCAAAAGCAACGAGTTTCCGTTCTTATCTGAATTCGAACGAATACCCGATCTAATTAGACGTTAAAAATATATTAGTGCCTGATGCGGGAAAGGGCTCTCCTGCGAGTGGATCATTGATTCCTTTAAAAAAAAATCCTAACTATTCACTGTTCTCCATTAGTTACTGGAGTGTAACCGAATGTGTATAAGAAACGGTGTACTGATAAATATAACTCATTCCAAAGTCAGAAGAGCGATCGGGTTGCAAAAATAAAGGATTTCTAATACACAATCTCTTGTAACTATACCCAAACACGAACGAGTTGGATGGAAAAAGAGAGGATGCGTTGATTAGACGTCTTGTCTCCAGGTATATCAGTTTTTACGATATACCTTGTTAGGACCATATCGCACTATGTATTGATTATTTAATAACCCAAGAAATCCTCCCCCGCATGCGGTTCAAGTTTCATTGCAAACAAATGGATAAATTGCAATACGAATTGCAAGGCTATTTAGAAATAGATAGATACCGGAAACAGCGCTTCTTATATCCACTTCTTTTTCGGGAGTATATCTATGCACTTGCTCATGATCATGGTTTAAATAGTTCGATTTTTTATGAACCCACGGAAAATTTAGGTTATGACAATGACAATAAATCTAGTTCACTAATTGTGAAACGCTTAATTACTCGACTGCATCAACAGAATCATTTGACCATTTCGGTTAATGATTCTAGGTTCGTTGGGCCCAACAGGAGTTTTTATTCTCAAACGATACCAGAGGGTTTTGCAGGAATTATGGAAATTCCATTCTCGGTGCGATTAGTATCTTCCCTAGAAAGAGAAAGAATAGCAAAATATCAGTATCAGAATTTACGATCGATTCATTCAATATTTCCCTTTTTAGAGGACAAATTATCACATTTATATTATGTTTCAGATATACTAATACCCTACCCAATCCATCTGGAAATCTTGCTTCAAACTCTCCGCACTCGGATACGAGATGCTCCTTCTTTGCATTTATTGAGATGTTTTCTACACGAGCATCATAATTGGAATAGCCTTATTACTTCAAATAAATCCATTTCCACTTTTTCAAAGGAAAATCAAAGATTATTCTTGTTCTTGTATAATTCTCATGTATATGAATGCGAATCCGTATTAGTTTTCCTTCGTAAACAATCCTCTCATTTACGGTCAATATCTTCTCTAGCCTTTCTTGAGAGAACACATTTTTATGGAAAAATAAAACATCTTGTAGTGACGCCTCGTAATGATTCTCAAAGGACCCTGCCCCTCTGGTTCTTCAAGGAACCTTTGATGCATTATGTTAGGTATCAAGGAAAATCAATTATGGCTTCAAGGTGTACTAATTTACTGATGAAGAAATGGAAATATTACCTTGTCAATTTCTGGCAATGTCATTTTCACTTATGGTCTCAACCGGGTAGGATTCATATAAATGAATTATCCAATCATTCTTTCTCTTTTCTGGGCTATCTTTCAGGTGTACGACTAACGCCTTGGGTGATAAGGAGTCAAATGCTAGAGAATTCATTTATGATCGATACTGCTATTAAGAGATTCGATACAATAGTCCCAATTTTTCCTCTGATTGGATCGTTGGTTAAAGCAAAATTCTGTAACGTATCAGGGTATCCTATTAGTAAGTCAGTCTGGGCCGATT